ATAGTTGGAATAATCACATTAATAGTTGTATTGACTCTTATCTTCGTTCTCAAATCTGTATTGATAGTTACATTTTAAGTGGTAGTGACAATTACAATGATAATCATATTTATAATTGCATTTGTGGTGAAGGTGGAAATAGTAGTGAAGGCAAGAATTTCAATATAAGAACTCGCGCAAATGGTAATGATTTAACTCTAAAAGAAAGTTCTAATGATCTCGATCTATACAAGCATTTGTGGGTTCAATGCGAAAATTGTTATGGATTAAATTATAAGAAATTGTTTAAGTCAAAAATGAATATTTGTGAACAATGTGGATATCATTTGAAAATGAGTAGTTCAGATAGAATCGAACTTTCGATTGATCCAGGTACTTGGGGTCCTATGGATGAAGACATGATCTCTCTGGATCCCATTGAATTTCAGTCTGAAGAAGAGGCTTATAAAGATCGTATTGATTCTTATCAAAGAAAGACAGGATTAACTGAGGCTATTCAAACAGGCACGGGTCAACTAAACGGTATTCCTATAGCAATCGGAGTTATGGATTTTCAGTTTATGGGGGGTAGTATGGGATCCGTAGTAGGCGAGAAAATCACCCGTTTGATCGAATATGCTACCAATAATTTTTTACCTCTTATTCTAGTGTGTGCTTCCGGAGGAGCACGCATGCAAGAAGGAAGTTTGAGCTTGATGCAAATGGCTAAAATATCTTCTGCTTTATATGATTATCAATCAAATAAAAAGTTATTTTATGTATCAATTCTTACATCTCCTACTACTGGTGGAGTGACCGCGAGTTTTGGTATGTTGGGGGATATCATTATTGCTGAACCCAATGCCTATATTGCATTTGCGGGTAAAAGAGTAATTGAGCAAACATTGAATAAAACAATACCTGAAGGTTCACAGGCGGCTGAATATTTATTCCATAAGGGTTTATTCGATCCAATCGTACCACGTAATCCTTTAAAAGGTGTTCTGAGTGAGTTAGTTCAGCTCCACGGTTTTTTTCCAAAATTCAATCAAATAGAGTCTTAAGTTAAATTATTTTCTTTTCTTTGTAGTGAAAAGGTAGTTAGTTAGTTTATCAGAATCAAAGTCAAAGCCCATTATGCGGGCTTTGACTTTGTGACATAAAAAGGAATTGTCGAAAAACGAATTATGTGGATAATTATTCTTTTTTTTTTACCGATATTACTGATTACTAATGAGTAAACCTCTATCAACAAGATAAAAAGCGAATTTTTCCTTCTGTGAAATGAAATTCGAATTTGGCGAGACAAATAAAACGAATTTTATCTTCCTCTAATTTTATCTTCCTCTATTGCGTATGTATATATAATTCAAATATAGAAAAAATATAAATATAGGGTTTTGCATCTTTCTATATCTCCCGAGAATTCTATTTTGACTAAAAATCCCTGTTCTTGGATCGGATTCTAACGAATCGAATCTTTCGACAATTTGTAATAAACTCTTTCTTTATTAAATTCAAATTCGAAATTCAAATTAGAAGATAAGAACAATAGAATAAGAATAATAAGAAAAGTAAGAATAAAGTAAGATAATAAAGAAAGTCGATTATCTTATCATACACCTATTTTATTTGATTTAGAAAGATGGGCAAGCCCTTTTATTTAATTCTACATTCCTTGCACTTATTAGATATATATACTCGCTTAGATATACTTAGTATTTAGATATACTTAGTATAATATACGAATTATAATATAATTATTATAAGATATATTTCTAACTAACAATATAACAATAATAGGTACAAATAGTAAATCGAGGTACCCATTTTATGACAACTTTCAGCAGCTTTCCCTCTATTTTTGTGCCTTTAGTGGGCCTAGTATTTCCGGCAATTGCAATGGCTTCTTTATCTTTGTATGTTCAAAAAACTAAGATTTTTTAGATTCGATGGGGCCAAGGCCAAGACCAAATCTTATCTATTTTTTTTTCAAGACTTAGATGCCACGGATATCTATTTAGTAGAATATTGTATAACATCCGGCTTCCCCGAACATAAATGAAAAAGCTCCTCTTATGCATACGTAAACATGATATAGGGGTAAATGAATTATAGCAAGCGGATCGGTACCGAACGGATGTATGAAATTAAAGTCTATATATCTAGCAGGTCTGTATAGGGGATCATATAAAGGGGATGATTTTAGATCTAAGCAATTTGATGAATTACTTCTAAAAGTTCATATCAAAAGAGTACTAGTTGATGAGAGTTACTTCGGAAACAAAAAAAGTCAAGTAGAATCTTTTTGGTTATTCCCTCAATTCCAATAAAATGCAACCGGATCTAGTATGTATGAGTTGGCGATCAGAATCTATATGGATAGAATTTATAGTGGGGTCTCGAAAAACAAGCAATTTCTGCTGGGCCTTTATCCTTTTTTTTGGTTCATTAGGGTTTTTATTAGTTGGAACTTCTAGTTATCTTGGTAGGAATTTGATATCTTTATTTCCGTCTCAGCAAATAGTTTTTTTTCCACAAGGAATCGTGATGTCTTTCTATGGGATCGCAGGTTTCTTTATTAGTTCCTATTTGTGGTGCACGATTTTTTGGAATGTAGGTAGTGGTTATGATCGATTCGATAGAAAAGAGGGAATAGTATGTATTTTTCGTTGGGGTTTTCCTGGAAAAAATCGTCGAATCTTTCTACGATTCCTTATGAAAGATATTCAGTCCATCAGAATAGAAGTTAAAGAGGGTATTTATGCTCGTCGTGTCCTTTATATGGAAATCAGAGGCCAGGGGGCCGTTCCCTTGACTCGTACTGATGAGAATTTGACTCCACGAGAAATTGAGCAAAAAGCTGCTGAATTGTCCTATTTTTTGCGTGTACCGATTGAAGTCTTTTGAAATGAATTGCAGAATAAATGCTTTCTCGGCAGGAGGAAAAAACTCAAGCCAAGAATCCTCTTTTTTCTATAGCGGAACTAAACTGAAGTTTCTTCAGAATGCCCATTCGAACCAAAGCAAAGCAGACGTATACGTAAGAGTCATAACATAAAACAAAACCGTTTTTTTTTTTGTCCACAAAGATTGTTTTTTATGCGTCTGTAAATGTAAAACCACTCAACTTAATTCAGTAACAAAACAAGGAAGAAATCGAAATAATGGATTCATCTCATATATCAAAGTATTTCGAAATAAAGACTTTCGCTTTTTATTTTCAATATTTGAAGTTGATACGTTAGATACAGATGGATCATATCTTGTAAATTTTCTCTACTTTCCTTTTGTCAATCGGCCCCTCCCCTTTTATCCTTTCTTTGGTGCTCCTTAAGAACTAAACAAGTATATTTCTTTCTTATAACATAATGATAAACGTAATGAGAACTTTTCTGTCTTTTTTTTGTCACTCATTTTTGATCATCATAATATTTTTCATAATTTTTTGTTTCAATTATTCCTGGACTCTAGACTATATATAGTCTAGATAAACCGCGAAAATTTTTCGACATGGTTGATTGATATCTTGATATAGACAGGGAGCTCCTTCGTCTCAAAATCTGAATAGAATAATCTTTATTATTTGAAGCGGTTCTTTCGGGCAGTTATCGAAAGAGGGCAATTGCTTCGAATTTGATCAATTGAGATATCTGGAAACAATATAACAATAATATATATATTTCATTCGAACATTCGAATTCAAAGTGGATTCTTATTTTCTATTTCTGTATTCTTTTTAGATTCAAGGACTAAGCGCTGAATCAAAAAACAAAAAACAGAAAATAGATTCATAGGCCCCTACCTTATAATATAATGAATATAATGAAAGTCTTGCCTGATAGAAAGAGTAGATCACATAAAGTCAACGAATGAGGTGGGTTCATTAACAATTCACAGATGAAAAAATGGCAAAAAAGAAAGCATTCACTCCCCTTCTATGTCTTGCATCTATAGTATTTTTGCCCTGGTGGATCTCTCTCTCATTTAATAAAAGTCTGAAATCTTGGATTACTAATTGGTGGAATACTAGGCAATCCGAAACCTTTTTGAATGATATTCAAGAAAAGAGTATTCTAGAACAATTCATAGAAGTAGAGGAACTCTTCCTGTTGGACGAAATGATACAAGAATACCCGGAAACACATCTACAAAAACTTCGTATAGGAATCCACAAAGAAACGATCCAATTGATCAAGATGCACAATGAGGATCGTATCCATACGATTTTGCACTTCTCGACAAATCTAATCTGTTTCGTTATTCTAAGTGGTTATTCTATTTTGGGGAATGAAGAACTTGTTATTCTTAACTCTTGGGTTCAAGAATTCCTATATAATTTAAGCGACACAATAAAAGCTTTTTCTATTCTTTTATTAACTGATTTATGTATCGGATTCCATTCGCCCCACGGTTGGGAACTAATGATTGGCTATATCTACAAAGATTTTGCATTTGCTCATAATGATCAAATTATATCTGGTCTTGTTTCTACCTTTCCAGTCATTCTAGATACAATTTTTAAATATTGGATCTTTCGTTATTTAAATCGTGTATCTCCGTCACTTGTAGTTATTTATCATTCAATGAATGACTGAAAAATGATTCACGGATTCAATTATAATCTTTCTTACTTTGTATAGAAGCAAAGCATGCAAACAAAGTCGTACTTATTTTACTCTTTCTACCCATCAGGGGAATACAATTCCTCCTCTATTTCAGTAATTTTTTTTTCAGTAAAAGTAAATAGCAGAATCGTGGATAGGGAACTATACTAGTGACCTACCTAATTTTATTGTAGAAATTTTCGGGATCAATGATTGGACCATGCAAACTAGAAATACCTTTTCTTGGATAAAGGAGGAGATTACTCGATCCATTTCCGTATCGCTCATGATCTATATAATAACCGGGGCATCCATTTCAAATGCATATCCCATTTTTGCGCAGCAGGGGTATGAAAATCCACGAGAAGCAACTGGGCGTATTGTATGTGCCAATTGCCATTTAGCTAATAAACC